GCTAGCGTAGCTTAATTAAAGCATAACACTGAAAATGTTAAAATGAGCCCTAAAAAGCTCCGCAGGCACAAAAGCTTGGTCCTGACTTTACTATCAACTTTAGCTATATTTACACATGCAAGTATCCGCACCCCTGTGAAAATGCCCTAATAGCTCCCCGCCCGGGAACAAGGAGCTGGTATCAGGCACAATTAATTATAGCCCACGACACCTTGCTTTGCCACACCCTCAAGGGAACTCAGCAGTGATAGACATTAAGCCATAAGTGAAAACTTGACTTAGTTAAAGCTAAGAGGGCCGGTTAAACTCGTGCCAGCCACCGCGGTTATACGAGAGGCCCAAGTCGATAGTCAACGGCGTAAAGAGTGGTTAGAAGGAACCCCTTACTAAAGCCGAACGCCCTCAAAGCTGTTATACGCATACGAAGGTGAGAAGCTCATCCACGAAAGTGGCTTTATAACCTTGAACCCACGAAAGCTATGGTACAAACTGGGATTAGATACCCCACTATGCTTAGCCTTAAACATTGACAACAACATACACCTGTTGTCCGCCTGGGAACTACGAGCATTAGCTTGAAACCCAAAGGACTTGGCGGTGCTTTAGATCCACCTAGAGGAGCCTGTTCTAGAACCGATAACCCCCGTTCAACCTCACCCTTCTTTGTTTCCCCCGCCTATATACCGCCGTCGTCAGCTTACCCTGTGAAGGACTTATAGTAAGCAAAATTGGTATAACCCTAAACGCCAGGTCGAGGTGTAGCGTATGGAAGGGGAAGAAATGGGCTACATTCTCTAATACAGAGAATACGAATGATGTACTGAAATACACATCTGAAGGAGGATTTAGCAGTAAGCAGGAAATAGAGTGTCCCGCTGAAATTGGCCCTGAAGCGCGCACACACCGCCCGTCACTCTCCCCAAACTAATTAAAATCAATTAAATAAAAACCCATCACAGTGAAGGGGAGGCAAGTCGTAACATGGTAAGTGTACCGGAAGGTGCACTTGGAAAAATCAGGGCATAGCTAAGATAGAAAAGCATCTCCCTTACACTGAGCAGTCATCCGTGCAAATCGGATTGCCCTGACGCCCATTAGCTAGCCACCCCCACTAAAAACAACAAATCCCCATTAATACCCCCTAAAACACTCAAGACAACATCAAACAAACCATTTTTCCCCCTAAGTATGGGCGACAGAAAAGGAACTACCGCGCAATAGAGAAAGTACCGCAAGGGAACGCTGAAAGAGAAATGAAATAACTCAGTAAAGCTTAAAAAAGCAGAGATTTAAACTCGTACCTTTTGCATCATGATTTAGCTAGAAAATCTCAAGCAAAGAGCACTTTAGTTTGACCCCCCGAAACTACGTGAGCTACTCCAAGACAGCCTAATATAGGGCAAACCCGTCTCTGTGGCAAAAGAGTGGGAAGAGCTTTGAGTAGAGGTGACAGACCTACCGAACCTAGTTATAGCTGGTTGCCTGAGAAATGAATAGAAGTTCAGCCTCTCGGATTCTTCCCTCACCCCTGTCTTCCTCTCCCCGACAGCCAAAAGAAACCGAAAGAGTTAGTCAAAGGGGGTACAGCCCCTTTGACACAAGATACAACTTTACCAGGAGGGTAAAGATCACATTTAAACACCAAGGTAAAATGTTTTGGTGGGCCTAAAAGCAGCCATCCCCATAGAATGCGTTAAAGCTCAGACATATTCACCACCCCCGATCCTGACAATTTTATCTTATCCCCCTAACCCTACCGGGCCATCCCATGCAAACATGGGAGTGACCATGCTAATATGAGTAATAAGAGAGTATTAGCCTCTCTCCTTGCACAAGTGTAACTCGGAACGGACCCCCCGCCGAACCTTAACGACCCCAAACAAAGAGGGCCCTGAATAACAGACCCGTCAACTAGAAAAACACTCAACAAACTAATCGTTAAACCCACACTGGTGTGCCTTTAAGGAAAGACTAAAAGAAAGAGAAGGAACTCGGCAAACACATAAAGCCTCGCCTGTTTACCAAAAACATCGCCTCTTGCAAAATTAACGAATAAGAGGTCCTGCCTGCCCTGTGACCATGAGTTCAACGGCCGCGGTATTTTGACCGTGCAAAGGTAGCGCAATCACTTGTCTTTTAAATGAAGACCCGTATGAATGGCAAGACGAGGGCTTAGCTGTCTCCTTTTTCAAGTCAATGAAATTGATCTTCCCGTGCAGAAGCGGGAATTCCGACATAAGACGAGAAGACCCTATGGAGCTTTAGACACCAAGACAGACCACGTCAAAACTCCCTAATAAAGGACCGAACTAAATGGACCCTGTCCTAATGTCTTTGGTTGGGGCGACCACGGGGAAATACAAAACCCCCGCGTGGAATGGGAGTACCCTTGCTCCTACAACTGAGAGCTTCCGCTCTAATAAACAGAATTTCTGACCAACAAGATCCGGCAACGCCGATCAACGAACCGAGTTACCCTAGGGATAACAGCGCAATCCTCTTTTAGAGCCCATATCGACAAGGGGGTTTACGACCTCGATGTTGGATCAGGACATCCTAATGGTGCAGCCGCTATTAAAGGTTCGTTTGTTCAACGATTATAAGTCCTACGTGATCTGAGTTCAGACCGGAGTAATCCAGGTCAGTTTCTATCTATGCCATGATCTTTTCTAGTACGAAAGGACCGAAAAGAAGGGACCCATGCTCTAAGTACGCCCCACCCTCACCTAATGAAATCAACTAAAATAGACAAGAGGACATATTCCCCTGCCCAAGAAAACGGCATGTTAAGGTGGCAGAGCCCGGTGATTGCAAAAGACCTAAGCCCTTTCCACAGAGGTTCAAGTCCTCTCCTTAACTATGATTCACACTCTTATAACATATATTATTAATCCCCTAGCCTTCATCGTCCCCGTCCTCCTAGCCGTTGCTTTTCTCACACTTCTTGAACGAAAAGTGCTTGGCTACATACAATTACGAAAAGGCCCTAACATTGTAGGGCCCTACGGCCTCCTTCAACCTATTGCTGACGGCGTCAAACTCTTTATTAAAGAACCCGTCCGCCCTTCCACTTCCTCCCCAGTCTTATTTATCCTCACCCCCATACTAGCCCTTACATTAGCCCTTACACTCTGAGCACCTATACCCTTACCCTACCCCGTCATCGACCTTAACCTCGGTATCCTATTTATTCTAGCCCTCTCCAGCCTAGCTGTATACTCAATCCTTGGATCGGGCTGAGCATCCAACTCAAAGTATGCCCTTATCGGGGCCCTTCGGGCCGTTGCCCAAACCATTTCATATGAAGTTAGCCTAGGACTAATCCTCCTAAGTGCTATTATCTTCACGGGGGGCTTCACCCTTCAAACCTTTAATGTTGCCCAAGAAAGCATCTGATTAGTCCTCCCAGCCTGACCTCTGGCCGCAATGTGATACATTTCCACACTGGCAGAGACCAATCGTGCCCCCTTCGACCTCACCGAGGGGGAGTCCGAGCTAGTCTCGGGATTTAACGTAGAATATGCAGGAGGCCCATTTGCCCTATTCTTTCTGGCAGAATATGCCAATATTCTACTTATGAACACACTCTCCGCCACCCTTTTCTTAGGCGCTTCCCACGCCCCGACACTCCCTGAACTAACGGCCGTTAATCTAATAACCAAAGCAGCCCTCCTCTCCGTTCTTTTCCTGTGAGTTCGAGCCTCCTACCCCCGGTTCCGATACGACCAACTTATGCACTTAATCTGAAAAAACTTCCTCCCACTAACACTTGCCCTAGTCATTTGGCACCTGGCACTCCCTATCTCATTTGCAGGTTTACCCCCTCAACTATAACCTCGGAGTTGTGCCTGAAGTAAAGGGCCACTTTGATAGAGTGAATCATGGGGGTTAGACTCCCCCCAACTCCTTAGAAAGAAGGGGTTCGAACCCTACCTGGAGAGATCAAAACTCTCAGTGCTTCCACTACACCACTTTCTAGTAAAGTCAGCTAATTAAGCTTTTGGGCCCATACCCCAAAAATGTTGGTTAAACTCCTTCCTTTACTAATGAACCCGTACATCTTAGCCACCTTATTACTCGGTCTAGGTTTAGGAACTACAATCACATTCGCAAGCTCCCACTGATTCCTCGCCTGAATAGGCCTTGAAATCAATACCCTCGCCATCCTACCACTAATAGCCCAATATCACCACCCCCGGGCAGTCGAGGCAACCCTAAAATATTTCCTCACACAAGCAACTGCAGCCTCCACCCTACTTTTTGCAACCACAACAAACGCCTGATTGAATGGGCAATGGGATATTCAACACATAACACACCCCCTTCCCATCACCTTATTCACCCTGGCCCTTGCCCTGAAAATTGGACTAGCCCCCCTTCACATCTGACTCCCTGAAGTCCTTCAAGGCCTAGACCTTGGCACAGGACTTATTTTATCCACCTGACAAAAACTCGCCCCCTTTGCCCTCCTCCTCCAAATCTACCCTGCCAACTCAACCCTCCTCATTATCCTAGGCTTGACATCCACACTCATCGGAGGCTGGGGCGGACTTAATCAAACCCAGCTACGAAAAGTCCTCGCCTACTCCTCTATTGCCCACCTTGGCTGAATGATCCTAGTCCTGCAATTCTCCCCCACCCTCACCTTCCTCACACTTATTACATACCTAACCATAACCTTCTCAACATTCCTTGTATTTAAACTAAATAATGCAACCAACATCAATGCACTAGCCACCTCCTGAACTAAAGCCCCAGCTCTCACCGCTCTTACACCCCTAATTCTCCTCTCCTTAGGAGGCCTCCCCCCACTTTCCGGCTTCATACCAAAATGACTAATCCTCCAAGAACTAACCAAACAAGACCTGGCCCTAACTGCCACCTTGGCCGCACTCACCGCCCTCCTCAGCCTATATTTCTACCTACGCTTATCATATGCCATAGCCCTCACAATATTTCCCAATAACCTTACAGGTACAACACCCTGACGCCTCCAATCATCCCAGATCACATTCCCGCTTGCTCTCTCAACTACAGCCACCCTCACACTCCTACCACTCACCCCCACCATCATGGCACTATTAACCCCCTAAGAGACTTAGGATAGCACAAGACCAAGAGCCTTCAAAGCCCTCAGCGGGAGTGAAAATCTCCCAGTCCCTGTAAGACTTGCGGGATACTAACCCACATCACCTGTATGCAAAACAGACACTTTAATTAAGCTAAAGCCTTACCTAGACAGGCAGGCCTCGATCCTACAAACTCTTAGTTAACAGCTAAGCGCTCAAACCAGCGAGCATCCGTCTATCTTTCCCCCGCCTAGCCGAGACTAATAGGCGGGGGAAAGCCCCGGTAGGCGTTAGCCTACTACTTCAGATTTGCAATCTGACATGTAATAACACCTCGGAGCTTGGTAAGAAGAGGATTCTAACCTCTGTCTATGGGGCTACAATCCACCGCTTAAGGCTCAGCCATCTTACCTATGGCAATCACACGTTGATTCTTTTCCACCAACCACAAAGACATTGGCACCCTCTACCTAGTTTTCGGTGCATGAGCCGGAATAGTAGGCACAGCCTTAAGCCTTCTAATCCGAGCAGAACTAAGTCAGCCCGGTGCACTCCTCGGAGATGACCAAATTTATAACGTAATTGTTACGGCGCATGCCTTCGTTATAATTTTCTTTATAGTAATGCCCATTATGATTGGAGGTTTCGGGAACTGACTCGTACCCCTAATGATTGGAGCCCCCGACATGGCATTCCCCCGAATAAATAATATGAGCTTCTGGCTTCTTCCCCCGTCTTTCCTTCTTCTCCTTACCTCCTCAGGTGTAGAGGCAGGGGCCGGAACAGGATGAACAGTTTACCCTCCACTCGCCGGAAACCTTGCACACGCAGGAGCTTCCGTCGACTTAGCCATCTTTTCCCTCCACCTCGCGGGTATTTCATCAATTCTGGGGGCCATTAACTTTATCACAACAATCATTAACATAAAACCCCCCGCTATTTCCCAGTATCAGACACCTTTATTTGTATGAGCTGTATTAATTACAGCCGTTCTTCTACTCCTATCCCTCCCTGTCTTAGCTGCCGGCATTACAATACTCCTGACAGACCGCAACCTCAATACAACCTTCTTCGACCCAGCAGGAGGGGGAGACCCGATCCTCTACCAACATCTGTTCTGATTTTTCGGCCACCCAGAAGTATATATTTTAATTCTTCCAGGATTTGGTATAGTTTCACATATTGTCGCCTACTACGCTGGTAAGAAAGAACCATTTGGTTATATGGGAATAGTCTGAGCTATGATGGCCATTGGCCTCCTAGGATTCATTGTCTGAGCCCATCACATGTTTACAGTCGGAATGGATGTAGACACACGGGCCTATTTTACATCCGCTACAATAATTATTGCCATCCCGACTGGTGTAAAAGTTTTCAGCTGACTAGCAACCCTTCACGGAGGTGCCCTTAAATGAGAAGCCCCGCTTCTATGGGCCCTTGGCTTTATTTTCCTATTCACGGTAGGGGGGCTAACAGGAATCGTGTTAGCCAATTCCTCTCTAGACATTGTCCTTCATGACACATACTACGTAGTTGCCCACTTCCATTATGTCCTTTCAATAGGAGCGGTGTTCGCTATTATGGGCGGCTTCGTACACTGATTCCCCCTATTCACAGGTTACACCCTCCACAGCACTTGATCAAAGACTCAATTCACAATCATGTTTACAGGAGTAAACCTCACCTTCTTCCCCCAACACTTCCTCGGACTCGCCGGAATGCCTCGCCGATACTCAGACTACCCGGACGCATATGCCCTATGAAACACCGTTTCTTCCCTAGGCTCTCTAATCTCCCTTGTAGCAGTAATTCTCCTCTTATTCATTATCTGAGAAGCTTTTGCTGCTAAGCGTGAAGTAATAGAAGTTCGTCTCACAACTACTAACGTAGAATGACTTCACGGCTGCCCTCCCCCATATCACACCTTTGAAGAGCCTCCTTTTGTACAAGTTCAATACAGCCGTACGAGAGAGGGAGGAGTTGAACCCCCATGAGTTGGTTTCAAGCCAACCACATAACCGCTCTGCCACTTTCTTCATAAGACACTAGTAAAGTACTTACACTGCCTTGTCAAGGCAGTATCGTGGGTTAAACCCCCGCGTGTCTTGTACCATTAATGGCACATCCCGCCCAACTAGAATTTCAAGATGCAACTTCCCCTCTTATGGAAGAACTTCTTCATTTTCATGACCACGCTTTAATAATTGTTCTTCTTATTAGCGTGCTAGTACTTTACATTATTGTATGCATAATTACCACCAAGCTATCAGATAAACTCATTCTTGACTCCCAAGAAATTGAAATTATCTGAACCGTACTCCCTGCAATTACCCTAATTCTAATTGCCCTCCCATCTCTCCGCATTCTTTACCTTATGGACGAGATCAACGACCCTCACCTCACAATCAAGGCCATGGGCCATCAATGATACTGATCTTACGAATATACTGACTATGAAGATCTTGGCTTTGACTCCTATATGCTCCCCACACAAGACCTTACACCTGGCCAATTCCGTCTTTTAGAAGCCGACCATCGAATGGTCATCCCAGTTGAATCCCCCATCCGAGTCCTCATCTCCGCTGAAGATGTTCTTCATTCATGAGCATGAGCAGTCCACCCTGGGCATCAAATAGACGCAGTCCCTGGCCGACTCAATCAAACCGCCTTTATCACAGCCCGCCCAGGAGTTTACTACGGGCAGTGTTCCGAAATCTGTGGAGCCAACCACAGCTTCATGCCCATCGTAGTCGAAGCAGTTCCCCTAAACCACTTTGAGGCCTGAACCGCCCTAATACTTGAAGAAACCTCGCTAAGAAGCTAATTAGGGCCTAGCGTTAGCCTTTTAAGCTAAAGACTGGTGGCCCCCAACCACCCTTAGCGACATGCCTCAGCTAAACCCATCCCCCTGGCTTGCCATCATAGTCTTTTCATGATTAGTATTCCTAATTATTATCCCGCCCAAAATTATAGCCCATATCTTCCCGAATGAACCCACCCCGCAAAGCACACAAAAATCTAAAACAGAAACCTGAAACTGACCATGACTGTAAGCCTCTTCGATCAATTTATATCCCCCACCTACTTAGGAATTCCACTACTAGCCCTTGCCCTCACCCTACCTTGAGTCCTCTACCCCTCCCCTTCCGCCCGATGACTCAACAATCGCCTATTAACCCTCCAAGGTTGATTCATTAACCGATTTACCCAACAAATTCTGACACCCCTAAGTCTAGGGGGGCACAAATGGGCCCTAATCCTAACTTCCCTTATAATCTTCCTTATTACCCTTAACATTTTAGGTCTCCTCCCTTACACCTTTACCCCTACCACCCAACTATCCCTCAACCTGGGCCTTGCAGTCCCACTTTGATTAGCCACAGTCCTCATCGGCCTACGAAATCAACCAACGGCCGCCCTAGGACACCTCCTACCAGAAGGCACTCCCACGCCTCTCATCCCCGTCCTAATTATTATCGAGACAATTAGCCTGTTCATTCGTCCTCTGGCCCTAGGCGTTCGACTAACCGCCAACCTCACAGCCGGCCACCTCTTAATGCAACTCACCTCCACAGCCGCCTTCGTTCTTTTATCTATGATACCTACAGTGGCGATCCTCACGACAATCCTTCTATTCTTACTGACCCTCCTAGAAGTTGCCGTAGCAATGATTCAAGCCTATGTATTTGTCCTACTCCTAAGCCTCTACCTACAAGAAAACGTTTAATGGCCCACCAAGCACACGCATATCACATATTAGACCCCAGCCCCTGGCCCCTAACAGGGGCCGTCGCCGCCCTGCTCCTAACATCAGGCCTTGCAATCTGATTTCACTTCAACTCCCTGATTCTCCTATCCTTAGGCCTCACCCTTCTCCTCCTAACAATGTACCAATGATGACGAGACATCATTCGAGAAGGCACATTCCAAGGACACCACACACCCCCCGTCCAAAAAGGTCTTCGGTTTGGTATAATTCTGTTTATTACATCAGAAGTTTTCTTTTTACTAGGCTTTTTCTGAGCTTTCTACCACTCAAGCCTTGCCCCAACACCTGAACTAGGCGGTTGCTGACCCCCTACCGGCATTACTACCTTAGACCCGTTTGAAGTACCCCTGCTCAACACCGCAGTTCTCCTAGCCTCCGGGGTCACAGTCACCTGGGCCCACCACAGCATTATGGAAGGCGAACGTAAACAAGACATTCACTCCTTAACACTCACTATTCTCCTCGGATTCTATTTTACTTTCCTCCAAGCCATGGAGTATTATGAAGCCCCCTTCACCATCGCAGATGGAGTCTATGGCTCTACATTCTTTGTAGCCACAGGCTTCCACGGACTTCACGTCATCATCGGCTCTACATTTCTAGCTGTCTGTCTACTTCGCCAAATTCAATATCACTTTACATCAGAACACCACTTCGGATTCGAAGCAGCTGCCTGATATTGACACTTCGTAGACGTCGTTTGACTATTCCTCTATATCTCCATCTACTGATGAGGCTCATAATCTTTCTAGTACTAAGTTAGTATTAGTGACTTCCAATCACCGGGTCTTGGTTAAAATCCAAGGAAAGATAATGAATCTAGTCATAATTATCATCATTATTGCCACCCTGCTCTCAACCATCCTGGCTATCGTATCATTTTGACTGCCTCAAATAACCCCTGACCACGAAAAACTCTCCCCCTATGAATGCGGCTTCGACCCCCTAGGCACTGCCCGACTACCCTTCTCCCTCCGATTTTTCCTTGTTGCCATCCTATTCCTGCTATTTGACCTAGAAATTGCCCTTCTTCTACCTCTTCCCTGAGGAGATCAACTAACCTCCCCCCTTTTAACTTTTATCTGAGCCACGGCTGTCCTCGCCCTCCTTACCCTAGGTTTAATCTATGAGTGACTTCAAGGGGGCCTAGAGTGAGCTGAATAGGTAATTAGTTTAAGAAAAACATTTGATTTCGGCTCAAAAACTTGTGGTTAAAGTCCACACTCACCTAATGACCCCCGTTCACTTTGCCTTCTCCTCAGCCTTCATCCTAGGACTGACCGGCCTAGCATTTCATCGAACCCACCTTCTCTCAGCCTTACTATGTCTAGAAGGAATAATACTTTCTTTATTCATTGCCCTCTCCCTGTGAACCCTTCAACTAGACTCCACCAACTTCTCAGCCTCCCCCATACTCCTCCTAGCGTTCTCAGCCTGTGAGGCAAGTGCGGGACTCGCGCTACTAGTTGCCACCGCCCGAACTCATGGCACTGATCGCTTACAAAGCCTAAATCTTCTACAATGCTAAAAATTCTCATCCCCACACTAATGCTCGTCCCAACAACCTGATTAGTCCCTGCCAAATGATTATGACCCACAACACTCATGCACAGCCTACTAATTGCACTAGCCAGTCTCAGCTGACTAAAAAACCTATCAGAGACAGGCTGAGCTTTCCTCAATCCTTATATGGCAACAGACCCACTCTCAACCCCCCTTTTAGTCCTCACTTGCTGACTTCTCCCCCTTATAATTCTTGCAAGCCAAAACCACACAGCCCTGGAACCAATTAATCGCCAACGAATATACATTACCCTCCTGACATCCCTGCAAATCTTCCTTATCCTAGCCTTCAGCGCCACCGAAGTAATTATGTTCTACGTAATGTTTGAAGCCACTTTGATTCCAACCCTATTCCTCATCACCCGCTGAGGTAACCAAGCAGAACGACTTAATGCAGGTACCTACTTCCTATTTTATACCCTGGCCGGCTCACTCCCCCTTCTCGTCGCACTCCTCCTCCTCCAAAACAGCACAGGGACCCTCTCCCTTTTAACCCTTCAATTCTCAAACCCCGCCCAACTTACCACCTTTGCAGATAAGCTCTGATGAGCAGGCTGCTTACTAGCATTCCTAGTAAAAATGCCACTTTACGGCGTCCATCTCTGACTACCCAAAGCTCACGTCGAAGCCCCAATCGCAGGCTCAATGATTCTTGCCGCCGTCCTCCTAAAGCTTGGAGGCTACGGCATGATACGGATCCTGCCCATACTAGAGCCCCTAACCAAAGAGCTAAGTTACCCCTTCATTATCTTTGCACTTTGGGGAGTCATCATAACTGGCTCAATTTGCTTGCGCCAAACAGACCTAAAATCCCTCATTGCCTACTCATCTGTGGGCCACATGGGCCTAGTAGTAGGAGGCATCCTCATTCAAACCCCTTGAGGCTTCACAGGGGCCCTTATTCTCATAATCGCCCACGGACTTACCTCCTCTGCCCTATTCTGCCTTGCCAACACAAACTACGAGCGAACCCACAGCCGAACAATAGTCCTTGCCCGAGGACTCCAAATAGCACTTCCACTAATAGCAACCTGATGATTTATTGCCAGCCTCGCCAACCTAGCCCTCCCCCCACTCCCCAACCTTATGGGGGAGCTAATAATTATCACCTCGCTATTCAACTGATCCTGATGGACTCTTGCCCTCACCGGAGCCGGAACCCTTATCACCGCAGGCTACTCCCTCTACATGTTCCTAATAACCCAACGAGGCCCACTCCCCGCACATATCATTGCCCTTGAACCCTCCCACTCTCGGGAACACCTCCTAGTAGCCCTCCACTTACTTCCCCTACTCCTCCTAGTCCTCAAGCCCGAACTAATTTGAGGCTGAACCGCTTGTAGACATAGTTTAACAAAAACATTAGATTGTGATTCTAAAAATAAGGGTTAAACCCCCCTTGTCCACCGAGAGAGGCTCGCTAGCAACGAAGACTGCTAATCTTCGCCACCTTGGTTGAACCCCTGGGCTCACTCGAACCGCTTCTAAAGGATAACAGCTCATCCGTTGGTCTTAGGAACCAAAAACTCTTGGTGCAAATCCAAGTAGCAGCTATGCACACTACTTCACTAATAATAACCTCAAGCCTAATTATTATTTTCTTCCTCTTAACCTACCCTGTCTTCACAACCCTCAACCCCCGCCCCCGAGACCCTGACTGAGCCCTCTCCCAAGTCAAAACCGCAGTGAAACTAGCTTTTTTCACAAGCCTTCTTCCTCTCTGCCTATTCCTTAACGAGGGCGCAGAAACAATCATCACTAATTGGACCTGAATAAACACCTTAACCTTTGATATTAATATCAGCTTCAAATTTGACCACTATTCAATTATTTTTACCCCTATTGCCCTCTACGTCACCTGATCTATCCTTGAATTTGCATCTTGATATATACACTCAGACCCCTTCATAAATCGGTTTTTCAAGTACCTTCTTATTTTCCTTATCGCCATAATTATCCTCGTCACAGCAAACAACATGTTCCAACTTTTCATCGGCTGAGAGGGCGTGGGAATCATGTCCTTCCTCCTGATCGGCTGATGATACGGCCGGGCAGACGCAAATACTGCAGCCCTTCAGGCCGTCCTCTACAACCGAGTCGGAGACATTGGCCTAATCTTTGCCATAGCATGAATAGCGACCAACCTTAACTCATGAGAAATGCAACAAATATTTGCAACAGCTAAAAATCAAGACCTTACCTTCCCCCTCCTAGGACTCATTCTTGCCGCAACTGGCAAATCAGCCCAATTTGGACTCCACCCATGACTCCCCTCTGCCATAGAGGGCCCTACACCGGTCTCCGCCCTACTGCATTCCAGCACTATAGTTGTCGCAGGAATTTTCCTCCTTGTCCGAATGAGCCCCCTTTTAGAAAACAACCAAACAGCCCTCACCATTTGCCTGTGCTTAGGCGCCTTAACCACCCTATTTACTGCCACCTGCGCCCTCACCCAAAATGATATCAAAAAAATTGTTGCCTTCTCCACATCAAGCCAACTAGGCCTAATGATAGTAACCATTGGACTCAACCAGCCCCAACTCGCTTTCCTCCACATTTGCACCCACGCATTTTTCAAAGCAATACTTTTCCTCTGCTCGGGCTCAATTATCCACAGTCTAAATGACGAACAAGACATCCGTAAAATAGGAGGCATACATCACCTCACACCTTTTACTTCCTCTTGCCTCACTATTGGGAGCCTAGCTCTCACAGGCACCCCCTTCTTAGCAGGGTTTTTCTCAAAAGATGCCATCATTGAAGCACTAAACACATCCCATCTCAACGCCTGAGCCCTTGCCCTCACACTCCTAGCCACTTCCTTTACAGCTATCTACAGCCTTCGAGTAGTCTTCTTTGTATCCATGGGCCACCCCCGGTTCAATTCACTCTCCCCTATTAATGAAAACAATCCAGCAGTTATTAACCCAATTAAGCGCCTAGCCTGAGGAAGTATTATTGCCGGTCTCCTGATTACCTCAAATATAACACCCCTAAAAACACCAATTATGACCATGCCTCCTCTCCTAAAACTAGCCGCCCTCACCGTCACCATTCTTGGCCTTCTCTTAGCACTAGAACTTGCATCCCTCACAAATAAACAATTTAAACCCACCCCAAAACTGACCCCTCACCACTTCTCCAACATACTTGGCTTTTTCCCAGCCATTATTCACCGCGCACTTCCCAAACTTAATCTCACCCTCGGCCAAACAATTGCCAGCCAAATGGTTGATTTGACCTGGTTAGAAAAAACAGGCCCCAAAGCTCTGGCCTCCCTCAACATGCCTTTGATCACAACAACAAGCAACTCCCAGCAAGGTATAATCAAAACATACCTCACCTTCTTCCTACTGACCTTGGCCCTTGCCACTTTACTATTCATCCTTTAAACCGCCCGAAGAGTCCCTCGACTAAGACCCCGCGTCAACTCAAGGACTACAAACAAAGTTAGAAGCAACACCCAAGCACTAATTACCAACATTCCTCCACCACCCGCGTACATCAGTGCAACACCCCCCGAATCCCCCCGCAACATGGATAATTCCCCAAGCTCATCCACAGGCACCCAAGAACTCTCATATCACCCACCTCAGAAAAGACCGGACACCATACCCACCCCCACAATATAAGCAAGAATATACGCCACAACAGGACGGCTCCCTCAACTCTCCGGATAAGGCTCCGCAGCAAGAGCTGCTGAATATGCAAACACCACTAATATTCCCCCTAAATAAATCAAAAACAAAACCAAAGATAAAAAATGACCCCCATGACCCACCAAAATACCACACCCCAACCCCGCTACTACAACCAACCCCAGAGCGGCAAAATAAGGTGAAGGATTTGAAGCAACCGCAACCAGTCCTAAAACCAACCCAAATAAAAATAAAGACATAATATAAGTCATAGTTTCTGCCAGGATTCTAACCAGGACTAATGGCTTGAAAAACCACCGTTGTTCTTCAACTACAAAAACCTTTAATGGCAAGCCTACGCAAAACCCACCCACTCCTAAAAATCGCAAACGACGCATTAGTGGACCTCCCCGCCCCATCCAACATTTCAGCCTGATGAAATTTTGGCTCCCTACTAGGCCTTTGTCTAGCCGCCCAAATTCTCACGGGACTCTTTCTCGCTATACACTACACGTCCGATATCTCTATGGCCTTCTCATCTGTCGCCCACATTTGCCGAGACGTTAACTACGGATGACTAATCCGCAACCTCCATGCCAACGGCGCTTCCTTCTTCTTCATCTGCCTCTACCTCCACATCGGGCGAGGCCTTTACTATGGCTCCTACCTCTACAAAGAAACATGAAACATTGGGGTCGTACTTTTCCTTTTAGTAATGATAACCGCCTTTGTTGGCTATGTACTCCCCTGAGGCCAAATATCGTTCTGAGGGGCCACCGTCATTACCAACCTCCTGTCTGCCGTACCCTACGTGGGCAACGTTCTAGTCCAATGAATCTGAGGCGGCTTTTCAGTAGATAACGCCACACTCACCCGCTTCTTTGCCTTCCACTTCCTTCTGCCCTTCATCGTCGCAGCTGCAACCCTCCTTCACTTACTCTTCCTGCATGAAACAGGCTCAAACAATCCACTTGGCCTAAACTCAGACGCGGACAAAATCCCATTCCACCCCTACTTCACCTATAAAGACCTCCTAGGCTTTGCAATTCTTATCATCGCCCTAACAGCCCTAGCCCTCTTCTCCCCCAACCTCTTGGGCGACCCTGACAACTTCACCCCAGCTAACCCGCTCGTCACCCCTCCACATATTAAGCCAGAGTGATACTTTTTATTCGCCTACGCCATTCTCCGCTCAATTCCTAACAAACTAGGAGGAGTTCTTGCCCTCTTAGCCTCCATCCTCGTCCTCATAGTAGTTCCTATCCTCCACACATCAAAACAACGAGGACTAACATTCCGACCCGTCACTCAATTTCTCTTCTGAACCCTTATTGCAGATGTCTTCATCCTAACTTGAATTGGAGGAATGCCCGTAGAACATCCCTTTATTATTATCGGCCAAGTCGCATCCCTCTTATACTTTTCCCTATTCCTAATCTTCCTCCCATTAGCAGGCTGATTAGAAAACAAAGTCCTTGAATGACATTGCACTAGTAGCTCAGCTTCAGAGCGCCGGTCTTGTAAACCGGATGTCGGGGGTTAGACTCCCCCCTACTGCTAATCAAAGAGGAGGGATTTTAACCCCCACCACTAATTCCCAAAACTAGTATTCTAAACTAAACTACTCTTTGTGCATATATGTATTTACACCATTAAATTATATTAACCATATCAATAGTATTCAAGTACATAACTGTTTATACAACAGTACTTGGTATTACCCATTCATACAGCACCATATACAGAATTATATACATAAAGCATAAATAGTATACCCCAACAAGAAATTATACTACCACTGGCGAAATTTAAGACCTAACAACTGAACCCATAGGTCAAGATATACCACGGACCCAACATCCCGCCACACCTCAAAATCTTAATGTAGTAAGAACCGACCATCAGTTGATTTCTTAAGGCATACGGTTATTGAAGGTGAGGGACAAAAATAGTGGGGGTTTCACACAGTGAACTATTCCTGGCATCTGGTTCCTACTTCAGGGCCATTGATTGGTATCATTCCTCACACTTTCATCGACGCTTGCATAAGTTAATGGTGGTAATACATAAGCGGGAGCACCCCCCATGCCGGGCGTTCTTTCCAGCGGGTCACTGGTATCTTTTTTTTTGGTTTCCTTTCACTTTGCATTTCACAGTGCATACAGAAATGATCAATAAGGTTGAACATCTCCTCTGCTCGACACAAGACAGCTTAAATGATAAAAGTCATTACTTAAGAATTACATATTAGGATATCAAGTGCATAAACTATGACTTGTTACCTGGGAGATATCTAAGATGCCCCTGGGTTTTTGCGCGTTAAACCCCCCCTACCCCCCCAATACTCCTGAGATCTCTAACACTCCTGAAAACCCCCCGGAAACAGGAAAATCCCTAGCAGTAAAAAAAAATTTTTTTTAGCCCAAAATGTATCTATTTACATTATTAAAATAATATGCAT